AAAACTTTTTTGTGAAAGAGTTTTCTACTAGGACTGATAGTATTGAAAGGATTAAAAATTGAGTATTAAGGTATAAATTTTGTAAAATTTCACGCTCGTGCAGAGGCCTCTGGGCCCCCTTTTTTCAAGTTTATACTAGTATTTGTTGACTATGTGTAAGAAGAACTTACGGGGATGAAAAAAAAAATGAGTTTTTTTTGAAGGATTTTTCAATAAGAATTTAATGAATCATAATATAATATATATTTTATATTAAAATAAGGAATTATTGTTATCTTTAATTGGTTAATAATGAAGTCTGTCTACTTGTAGATCTTAGTATTTATATACAATTATCATATATAAATAATAATGACTTATAAGTGAGAGAGAGAGGATAAATATATTGCCTGTTTATGAAGGTTAAGATTGCTATTATTTAATATTATATAATTATTGTATATTAAATACTTATATATATATACTATAATATTGTCTCTTTTATATTAAACACATATACAATGAATATACAAATATCTAATTATAAATAAATTAAATATTTATATATAATATATAAATTATTTAAAAAAAAAAAAAAAAACCTATTTATTAATATTGGTTTAAATTTTGATTGTATTTGAAGATTTTTAGTTAATAAATTAATTATTTCTAGGGTATATCATAATTTGTTGTTTTAAATATCTATATTATAGATGGGTTTATAAGAATAATGATTATATAAAAATCAGTAATGAGGGTCGTTCAGGGGGTGAATTGACCAGTTTTGGGGCATTTTACGATTTTTAAATTTAACGGAGTTTTTAAGTTATATTTTGTTCCTTTTTTTGAACTGGAATGAGGGCGTGTATTGGAAACTAAGGTAGGGGGTTAATTAGTCTTAGTTTCCAATGTTAGTAGTGGGCTTAGAAAGAAAACGTGATTGATAGGGATCCATTACGATTTTTTTTTAACAGTAATTGATAAAAGGTTTAATATTTATTTATATTAAAATAAAGTTTTATTTTGGCTTAAAGATTAGTTAATTGATTTTAATATATGTGTGTTTTGTTATTTAGAGAGGGCGTTATTGCAGTGTTTAGAATTAAAATTTTAAAAGAAATTTTGAATTAGAAATTTATTTTAGTACAAACAAAGGTTGTGCCAGCAGTTGCGGTTACACAATCTGTGTAAACTAATTTTTTCTTATCCATTTAAGTTGAATATGAATTAAGCTTATTGATAAATTTATGGGGTGAAATTTTAAATTTATTTTTGGTTTGGTATCGGTTGTTGAAGCTGGGAAATTTTTATTTAAACTAGGATTAGATACCCTATTATTTTAAATGTAATGTTTAAGTTGGAATTAGTATTAGTTATGTTCTTGAAATTTAAAGAATTTGGCGGTATTTCAGTCTATTCAGAGGAACCTGTTTCATAAATGATAGTCCACGATAAATTTTACTTTATCTTTAAGTTTGTATATCGTCGTATTTAGAATATTTTTGTAGAAGTTTAATGTTCTTGGATTTTAATTAAAAAGTAGTTCAGATCAAGGTGTAGTTTATGATAAAGTGGAAATGGGTTACATTAGATTATTTTTGGTTTTGAGGTTTAAAATATTAATTAAATTGGATTTGAAAGTAATTACTTGAATTTTCTTGTGATGATTTTAGCTCTGAAATATGCACATATTGCCCGTCACTTCCGCTATTTGTTGTGGAATAAGTCGTAACAAAGTAGGCTTATTGGAAAATGAGTCTGGAAAGATCAAATTAGAGCTTGTTATAAGCGTTTTATTTACACTAAAAAGTAAATTGTGAAATCCAATTTAATTTGAAAGTTGGTGGTTATTAGTTTTTAATTTGTTATGATTAATGTTTAAAGAATTATTATGTTTTAGTATTTTTAATGAAATGATTTTTTTAATTATAGAGTAGAAGTATTGTGAAAGAATTTAATTATTTAAGATAAAGAAGATTTTATTTGTTGTACCTTGTGTGTCAGGGTTTATTTAATTTAGGATTTTATAATTGTTTCCCGAATTCGTAAGAGTTAATTTTCTAATATTTTGTTGTGAAAGAACCAATATTAATAGAGAGTTAGAAATGAAACGTTAATCGTTTTCGAATATATCTGGTTTTTGAAGAAATAAATTTAATTTGGAGCAAGTTTTTAATTTTTCTTTTGTTTGAAATTTTAAAGGCTTGTTTTAATATTTAAGGGGATGAGCTCTTATTTTAAGTTTTAAAAGCTTGTTTTTGTTTTAGTTAAATAGGATTAGAAATGTTTATTTTTTATAGTTTTTAATAATTAGGCTGATGTTTAATATAATTTTTATATGCTTTAATTGATGTATTTAAATTTAATTATTAATTTTTAATTTTTAGTAATAATGATAGAATTATTATAGTATATTTGTGTTGTTTAACAAAACAAATTTAGTTCATTGAGAGGAACTCGGCAAAATGTCTTTCCGCCTGTTTAATCAAAACATGTCTTTTTGAATATTAATTTAAAGTCTGGCCTGCCCACTGATATTTTGAATGGCCGCAGTATATTGACTGTGCAAAGGTAGCATAATCATTAGTTTTTTAATTGAGAACTGGAATGAATGGCTGGACGAGAAAGAAGCTGTCTTTTAATGATTTTATTAAAATTTTATTTTTAAGTTAAAAAGCTTAAATTTTTTATAAAGACGAGAAGACCCTATAGAGTTTAATTTATAGATATTATAATTTGCTAGAATGTAATGAGTTAAAGTGTTTTATAAATTTTGTTGGGGTGATGTAAAAATTAGTTAAACTTTTTATTTATTAAAACATTTATTGATGATTAGTTGATCCTGGAGGCTGGATTAATAGACTAAATTACCTTAGGGATAACAGCGTAATTTTTTTTGAGAGTTCTTATTGAAAAAAAAGTTTGCGACCTCGATGTTGAATTAAAGTTTAATTTTGGTGCAGAAGCTAAAAGTTTAAGTCTGTTCGACTTTTGAAACTTTACATGATTTGAGTTTAAACCGGCGTGAGCCAGGTTGGTTTCTATCTTTTAATGATTGAGATGTTTTAGTACGAAAGGACCAATTATCTGAATAAGATTTTTTTATGAGAATAAAGTGTTATTTTGGCAGAATAGTGCGTTAGATTTAGGATCTTATTATGTAATAGTTTACATTTAACATTGTTTGTTAAAGATGTTATTTTAGTGATGGTAACTAGATTGATTTTGTTGATTTGTGTATTGGTCGGGGTAGCTTTTTTAACTCTTTTAGAGCGTAAAGTGTTAGGTTATATTCAAATTCGAAAGGGGCCTAATAAGGTAGGATTTATCGGAATTCTACAGCCTTTTAGAGATGCAATTAAATTATTTACTAAGGAGCAAACATTACCTTTTATATCGAATTTTAATATTTATTATTTTTCTCCTGTTTTAAATTTACTTATTTCTTTATTTCTTTGGATTAGTATACCTTTTATAAGGGTTTTGGTTAGTTTCAATTATTCAGTGTTGTTTTTTCTTAGAATTGCTAGATTGGGGGTATATACTGTGATGCTAGCTGGTTGATCTTCAAATTCTAATTATGCCATGCTGGGGGGTTTACGTTCTGTAGCTCAAACTATTTCTTATGAGGTAAGGTTGTCTTTAATTTTTATATCATTTATTTTTTTAATTATGAGTATAAATTTGCTTGATTTTACTAAATATCAAAATTATATTTGGTTTATTTTTTTAAGATTACCGTTATGTTTTATATGGGTAATTTCTAGATTAGCTGAGACTAATCGGACTCCTTTTGATTTTGCTGAAGGTGAATCAGAGCTAGTTTCGGGGTTTAATGTAGAATATAGAAGAGGGGGCTTTGCTTTTATTTTTTTGGCGGAATATTCTAGTATTTTATTTATGAGAATAATTTGTTGCTTATTATTTTTGGGGGGAAATATTGTTTCTTGATTATTTTTTGTTAAATTAGTTTTTATATCTTTTTTCTGAATTTGAGTTCGAGGGACTCTTCCTCGTTTTCGTTATGATAAATTAATATATTTGGCTTGGAAGAGATTTTTACCAAATTCTTTAAATTTTATTATTTTTTATTTTAGAATAAAAATGGTTGTATTAATTCTTTTATTTTAGTTAAGTTTTTTTAGTAAAAACTAATAGAGGATTTTACCTCTTTTTTATGCTTTCAAGGCATATACTTATACAAGTTCATTAGTTAATTAATTAACTTATCTCATATAATAAATGTGATAGGGTTAATAATGTAGTAGGCGAAGTAGATTACTGTAAGAATTTGACCTAATAAAATGTAGGGGTCTTCAACAGGTCGTGCACCAATTCATGTGAGTAAAAACACTGTGGATACTAATGTTCAGAATAGAATTTTATTAATAGGGTAAAATTGATTTCTTTTTATGTTTTTTTTATTAGTAAAAGGAAGAATAAATAAGATGGCGATGGATAATGCTAGTGCAATTACGCCACCTAATTTGTTAGGAATTGATCGTAGAATTGCGTAGGCAAATAGGAAGTATCATTCAGGTTGAATATGTACTGGAGTAACTAATGGATTTGCAGGAATGAAATTGTCAGGGTCTCCTAGAAGATAAGGATTGTAAAGTGTTAAGTAGGTTAAGATAAATATTAAGATTAGTATGCCTAAGATATCTTTGTAACTAAAGTAGGGATGAAATGGAATTTTGTCAATATTTCTATTAGTTCCTAGTGGGTTATTTGACCCTGTTTGGTGAAGAAAAAGTAAATGAATTATTACTATTGCTGTAACAATAAAGGGTAATAGGAAATGAAATGCAAAAAATCGTGTGAGAGTAGCATTGTCTACTGCAAAACCACCTCAGATTCATTGAACAATATCTATTCCTAAATAAGGAATAGCTGACACTAAGTTGGTAATAACTGTGGCACCTCAAAATGATATTTGCCCTCATGGTAATACGTATCCTAGGAAAGCAGTTGCTATAACTATGAAAAAAATCAATACTCCGATTATTCATGTGTGAACTAGTGTATAAGAACTATAATATATTCCTCGGCCTACATGTAAATAAAGGCAGATAAAGAAAAATGAGGCACCGTTAGCATGTAATGTACGTAGTAATCAACCAAAGTTTACATCTCGACAAATATGAGCTACTCTGGAGAATGCAAGTTCTACGTTGGGGCAATAATGTATAGCTAGGAAAACTCCTGTTACAATTTGAATACCAAGACATAACCCTAATAATGAGCCGAAATTTCATATTGTAGTAATATTGGATGGTGTAGGTAGATCAATTAATGAATTATTAATGATTTTGAGGACCGGCGATATTTTTCGTATTGGTGTTTTCATTAGTTGTTTGCTCGGAGAGGACCATAAGAAAGATCTGTGATTTTAACAACTGCTACTAGGGTGATTAGAAGATAGACGATTATGAAGGATAGAGTAATTATGGAGGGCCAGTTTATAAATTTTACAATTAGTTGATTAAAAGATAAAGCAAAATCAAAAGGAGTTGATTCTTTATTATTGAAAATAAGAATAGAACTTAATGGTGAAGTCAAGACTGTTGCTGATAGGATAATTGTGGGAATTGTAATTAAGAGGGGTCAACTAGTTTTGAATGGTTCATTTGATGCTACTCTAGTTATATAAATAAATAAAACTAATATCCCTCCTACTATAATTAAAAATAGAATGTAGGAAAATCAAAAGTTCGGGGCAGAATTTCCTAGAACGAGGCTAATTAAGATTGTTTGAATTAATAAGGAACCTCCTATAGAAAGAGGGTGTTTTAGACAAATAAATATTAATGATAAGGCTAAATTAGTAATTATAATTATTTTAATAATTTCAGAAAATAGTTTATTTAAAATATTAATTTTGGAGATTAAAGATAAAGATTCTTTTTTTCTGAAGTTTTAGAAGGCTTTCTTATTTTTGATTTACAAGACCAATATTTTTATTAAATTACTAAAACTAATGTTAATATATTATTTTGTTTCTTTTTTTCTAGGTGCTTTTTCTTTTGGTATTAAGCGTAAACATTTGCTTTTAATGTTGTTAAGATTGGAATATATAGTTCTTTTCTTATTTGTTTTAGTTTTTTTATATTTAAGAATAAGATTTGATTATTTTTTTTCAATGATTTTTTTAACTTTTAGAGTTTGTGAGGGGGCTTTAGGATTATCTATTTTGGTGTCATTAATTCGTACTCATGGTAATGATTATTTTAAAAGTTTCAGAATTTTATGATAAGAATTATATTTTTTATTTTAATGTTGATTCCTTTAAGTTTGATAAATATATTTTGATTGATTAGTTGACTTTTGTTTATTGGTTCTTTTATGATGAGAGTTAGCTATTTTTTAGACTTTTATTCGGGATTAAGATATTTTTTAGGAATGGATATTTTAAGGTATTCATTAGTTTATCTTACTTTTTGGATTGTTGTGCTTATATTAGTGGCTAGAGAAAAGATTTATTCTTTAAAGGATTATTCTTCTTTTTTTTTATTTAATTTGATTGTGTTGTTATTAGCTTTAGTAATTACGTTCAGGTCTATAGACTTATTCATTTTTTATTTTTTTTTTGAGGTAAGCTTAATTCCTACTCTTATTTTAATTTTAGGTTGAGGGTATCAACCTGAACGTCTTCAGGCTGGGTCTTATTTGTTATTTTATACTTTATTAGCTTCTTTACCAATGCTTGTAAGTATTTTTTATTGTTATCGAATAAGAGGTACTTTAAGGTTTCCTTTATTAGGTAGAGTAGACAGCCTTCTTTTATATTTATGTATGAATGGGGTATTTTTTATTAAAATTCCTATATTTTTTGTACATTTATGACTTCCTAAGGCTCATGTTGAGGCACCTATTTCGGGTTCTATAATTTTAGCAGGGATTATACTAAAGCTTGGGGGATATGGATTGTTACGATTGTTACCACTTTTTGTAGTAATTAATATAAAATTAAATTTATTTTTAATTAGAATTAGGCTAATTGGAGGGGTGATTGTATCTTTAATTTGTTTACGTCAGAGAGATATAAAAATATTAATTGCTTATTCTTCAGTAAGACATATGGGATTAGCTTTGGGGGGTATTTTATCCCTAAATTATTGGGGAGTAAGAGGGTCATTAGTTATGATATTGGCTCATGGTCTTTGTTCTTCGGGTCTCTTTTGTTTGGCAAATATTAGTTATGAACGTATTCATTCTCGTAGAATATATTTAAATAAGGGGTTAATCAATATTATCCCTAGTTTAAGACTTTGATGATTTTTATTGGTATCTAGAAATATGGCGGCTCCTCCATCGTTTAATTTATTAGGAGAAATCATACTTATTAATAGTCTAGTTGCTGTTAATGAATATAATATAATTTTTTTAATGTTGTTATCTTTTTTTAGTGCAGCCTATTCTCTTTATTTATATTCTTTTACTCAACATGGGAGTGTTTATTCTGGACTTTATGGATTTTACAGTTGTAATGTACGTGAATTTTTTTTATTAATGATGCATTGACTCCCTTTAAATCTTCTTATTTTAAAGGGAGAAATATTTTCTCTTTGAATTTAAATTCAAATAGTTTAATAAAAATATTGGTCTGTGGTTCCAAAGATATATTTATATTTTGAATTATTCATGTATGTTTGATTTATTCTTTATTATTTTTAATTTTAAGAGTAGGGTTCTTTTTTTTGTCTTTAAGCTTTATGATTTATGATTTAGTATATTTTGTGGAATACAGACTTTTGAATATTAATTCTACATTGATTGTTATAACACTTTTAATTGATGCAATATCTTTACTTTTTATAAGATTTGTATTATTTATTTCTTCAATAGTGATTTATTATAGAATGGAATATATAGGAGGGGACAAATTTATTGTGCGGTTCATTTTACTAGTAGTTATATTTGTATTGTCAATGATGCTTCTTATTATTAGTCCCAATTTGATTAGAATTTTACTAGGTTGAGACGGGTTGGGTCTTGTTTCTTATTGTTTAGTGGTTTATTATCAGAATGTTAAGTCTTATAATGCTGGTATACTTACGGCGTTAACTAATCGCTTAGGAGATGTGGCATTATTAATATCTATTGCTTGAATATTGAATTTTGGAAGATGAAATTATATTTTTTATTTAGAGGAGATAAAGGGTTCTTTATCTATAAATATTATTAGATGCTTAATTATTTTGGCGGCTATTACTAAAAGAGCTCAAATTCCGTTTTCTTCTTGATTGCCTGCTGCTATGGCTGCACCTACCCCTGTGTCTTCATTAGTTCATTCTTCTACTTTAGTTACAGCGGGGGTATATTTACTTATTCGTTTTAATTTTTCTTTAGAGAGATGATCTATATATATTATAGTGTTTGTGACAAGAATAACAATATTTATAGCTGGATTGGGGGCAAATTTTGAATTTGACTTAAAGAAAATTATTGCCTTGTCGACTTTAAGTCAATTGGGACTAATAATAAGAATTTTATTTTTAGGGGATTATTTATTAGCTTATTATCATTTATTAACTCACGCTTTATTTAAGGCCTTACTTTTTATATGTGCGGGTAATGTAATTCATAATTTATTCAATTGTCAGGATATTCGTTATATAGGAAGATTAATTAGAAGTATACCTATTACTTGTCTTTATTTTAATATTTGTAATTTATCATTATGTGGTTTACCTTTTTTATCTGGATTTTATTCTAAGGATTTGATTGTAGAGGTGATATCTATAAGATATTTAAATATTTATATTTATATTATTTTTTATGTATCCATCGGTTTGACCGTGAGGTATAGAATACGACTTGTTTATTATACATGTGTGGGGCATATAAATTTTACTAGATTAAGGTCGTTATCTGAAGAGGGTTATACTATATTAAAAGGTATAAGAGGTTTAATTTTTTTAGTAGTATTTATAGGGTCTTCTTTAAGGTGAACCTTGTTTTCTTCATTATACATTATTATTTTACCTTTTTATCTCAAAATGATAACTTTAATTATAATTATATTAGGTGGGTGGCTAGGTTATGAGTTTTCTCGATTTTCTTTAAGGTATAATTCTTTAAGGTTAAAATATAAAAATGTTAGATTTTTTTTAGCATCTATGTGATATATACCTTTCTTATCTACTTTTGGGGTTAATTATTATCCTTTAATGGTGGGGAGAAACTATATTAAGGGTCTTGATCAAGGATGAAGAGAATATTATGGAGCTCAAAAGATTTATTCATTATTATCTTCAAGATCTCAATTTCTTCAGTTCTTATTTTCTAATAATTTAAAGGTTTATTTTATTATATTAATTTTATGAGTGTTTTTTGTTGTTTTAATTTGTCTAGGTAGCTTATGTAGAGCATGATATTGAAGATATCAAGGAAATATTAATATTCTTAGACATTTATAAACTAAGAGTTAATTTTACATTGAAAATGTAATGTTTTTTATTAAACTATATAAATAGAAATATAAACGATATTAATCGCTTTTTATTAAGTTAGAAGCTTAATTCTTGATATTTCTAAATAAGGATCATTGATCAAATTTTTAGGTCGAAACTAAATGCAATTGTTTGCTTCTTATTTAATTGGAATATAATTCAATTTTATCATTAACAGTGATATACCTCTTTTTGGTTTCAATTAAAAGATAAATTTAAACCAATATTTTTTAAATGCAACTTAAATGTTTTTCTTAAACTATTATCCTAGATAATTCATGTTAAAGCATTTTGATTTCATTCATGGTATAATCCTGCAAGAAGAATTAAAATAAAGAAAATAAAAATATATCTAAAATTTAGAATATTAACATGTTTTAGACTAATAATTATTGGTAGAAGGAGGGTGATTTCTACATCAAAAATTAAAAAAATTACTGCAATTAGGAAAAATTGAAGTGAGAAAGGGAGTCGTGTTAAGGATTTGGGATCAAAACCACATTCAAAAGGGGATCTTTTTTCTCGGTCTGAGAAGGTTTTTTTTGAAATTAAGTTAACTAGAGTAATTATTACTATAAGGATAATAAAGATTATTGTGACTACTAAGATTAATACTAGAATTATTTATACTAAATTTTAGATCTTTTGATTGGAAGTCAAATATAATTGTTATACTATATAAATTTATCTACCTCATCAATAAATGGAAATATAGAGGAATAATCAAACTACGTCTACAAAGTGTCAGTATCATGCAGCAGCTTCGAATCCAAAATGATGAATGGGTGAAAAATGATTTTTAATGTGTCGTAATAAACAGACAAATAAAAATGTTGTACCAATAATTACGTGAATTCCATGAAAACCTGTGGCCATAAAGAAAGCAGAGCCGTAAACGGCGTCTGCAATTGTGAAAGGAGACTCAATATATTCATAAGCTTGAAGTATAGTGAAATATACTCCTAACAGAACAGTTAAAATTAATGCTTCAAGAGCTTGCTTGTAATTATTTTCTATAAGTCCATGATGCGCTCACGTTACTGTTAATCCTGATGTTAAGAGAATAAGGGTATTTAAGAGAGGGATTTGAGTAGGATTAAAAGGAACAATTCCTTTTGGAGGTCAAAGTATACCAATTTCGATTGTGGGGCTTAATCTTCTGTGAAAGAATCCTCAAAAGAATGAAATGAAAAAAAACACTTCTGAAGTGATAAATAAAATTATTCCTCAGCGTAAGCCCATAGTTACTGTAAAAGTATGATGACCTTGAAATGTTCCTTCTCGTACAATATCTCGTCATCATTGGAATATAATTAATATTATTGTAACTATTCTGATAAGAAGAAGATTATTATTAAATAGATGAAATCATTTGATCATACCTGTTATTAAAGTCAATGCTCTGAGGGCCCCAAGAATAGGCCAGGGACTAACATCTACTAGATGATAAGGGTGATTTTTTGTTGTCATTTAAACTTCTCTTGAATATAGTGTTGTAAGAACTGCAAAGACATATGATTGAATAATAGATACTGCAGATTCTAGAACTAGAAGAGCAATTTGAACAATAATGAGAATATTAATAGTGAAAATTCTTATTATTGGGCCGGTGTTGCCTAATAATGTTATTAAAAGATGTCCTGCAATTATATTGGCAGATAATCGGATGGCGAGAGTTCCAGGACGAATTAAGTTTCTAATAGTTTCAATTAGTACTATAAAAGGCATGAGAACAGGGGGGGTACCTTGAGGAACTAAATGAGCTAGTATATGAGTTGTGTTGTTTAATCAACCAAATAATATAAAGGTGAGTCAAAGAGGTAGGGCCAGAGCTAAAGTTATTACTATATGTCTTGATCTAGTAAAGATATAGGGGAACAATCCTAGAAAATTATTGAATAAAATAAATGAAAATAATCTAATAAAAATTAGAGATCTTCCCTTTATAGAAGGAGTAAGAAGATTTTTAAATTCTTTGTGAAGAGTAAATAAAATTTTATTTCATAATATTATTATACGATTTGGGATAAATCAGAAAGAATATGGAATCAGAATTAAACCAAGTAAAGAACTGGATCAATTCAATGATAAATTTCAGTTAGATGAAGGATCAAAAGATGAAAAAAGATTTATTATCATTTTCAGTTGATTTTATGAGACGAAGATGTGATTAAAGATTTCTTTCTTTTATACTGGAAGGAAAAATAATTTAACATTATAATTAAGATAAAAATTGACAAAAAAAGAATTATTAGTCTTAATCAATTAAGCGGAGCTATTTGAGGAATTAAAAACTAATAATGAATTAATTTTAACTTGACAAGTTAATGTTATTTTTTAACTAAGTTTTTCATTAGAAGTAGGAGCTACTCTACTATTAAATGGTTTAAGAGACCAGTACTTGCATTTCAGTCATCTAATGATGAAGTTATGTTAATCCATTTAATGAAGGAATTTAGTGTTACTCTTTCAAGAGTAATGGGTATAAATCTATGATTTGCCCCACAAATCTCGGAGCATTGCCCGAAAAATAAACCAGCACGATTGGCTAAGAATCTAGTTTGATTTAACCGTCCAGGAGTTGCATCTACCTTAGTTCCTAATCTAGGAATAGTTCATGAATGAATTACATCTGCTGCTGTCACAATTATTCGAATAGGGGTTAAGAATGGTGCAACTATTCGATTATCTACGTCTAATAAACGGAAGTTATAGTTTTTTATATTGTTTGTAGGAATTATAAATGAGTCAAATTCAATATTTTTGAAATCTGAATATTCATAGGATCAATATCATTGATGACCAATTGTTTTAATTGTGATTAAAGGATTATTTACTTCATCAATAATATAAATAAGCTTTAATGAAGGTAGCGCAATAAAAATCAGGGTAATTGCAGGCAGGATTGTTCAAATTAATTCAATTAGTTGGCCTTCTAAGAGAAATCGATGAATAAATTTATTGAATATTAAATTTCCTATAATTGTGCCTACTAAAATAGTAATTATAACCAGAATTAATAAGGTATGATCATGAAAGAAATAGAGTTGCTCTATAAGAGGTGAAGACCTATCTTGGAGAAGGACGGACTCTCAGGTGGCTATTTCTAAAGAAAGTTTCCTTTATGTATGGGGCTTAAATCCATCGCACTATTCTGCCACATTAGAAGGAGGAAAGAACAGGTAATTCTGAATATCTATGTTCAGCAGGAGGTAGTTCTTGGAATCATTCAATTGAAGATGATAATCTTAATGGTGCAATTCTTTTTCGTCATGAAGACATTCTTTCTCAAATAATGAAGATGAGAAATAGCACGGCAATGAATGAAATAATTGATCCAATAGAGGAAATAATATTTCAAAGAGTATAAGCATCTGGGTAATCTGAATATCGTCGAGGTATTCCTCTTAATCCTAAGAAATGTTGTGGGAAAAATGTAATATTTACACCGATAAATATAGTTAAAAATTGAATTTTTAAAAGTGAGGGATTCAGAGAAATACCTGTTAATAAGGGGAATCAATGAATAAGTCCTGCAATAATAGCAAATACAGCTCCCATAGAAAGAACATAATGGAAGTGAGCAACTACGTAATAAGTATCATGTAGTATAATATCAATTGAAGAATTGGCAAGAACAACTCCAGTTAATCCCCCTACTGTAAATAGAAAAATAAATCCTAGTGCTCATAGTAGTGAGGGAGAGTAGTTAAATTGTACTCCGTGAAGAGTAGCTAATCAACTAAAAATTTTAATTCCAGTAGGAACAGCAATGATTATAGTAGCGGATGTAAAGTAAGCTCGGGTGTCTACATCTATTCCTACTGTAAATATATGATGTGCTCATACTACAAATCCTAATAAACCAATTGCCATTATTGCATAAATTATACCCAGGGTTCCAAAGGCTTCCTTTTTTCCTCTTTCTTGACTTACAATATGAGAGATTATTCCGAATCCTGGTAAAATTAAAATATACACTTCAGGATGACCAAAAAATCAGAATAGATGTTGGTAGAGAATAGGGTCTCCTCCGCCTGCAGGATCAAAGAAAGATGTATTTAAATTTCGGTCAGTAAGAAGTATAGTAATAGCACCAGCTAAGACTGGAAGAGAAAGTAATAATAGAACAGCTGTAATTATAATGGCTCATGCAAAAAGAGGTATTCGATCAAGCCTTATTCCACTAGGACGTATATTAATTATGGTGGAGATAAAGTTAATTGCTCCTAGGATAGAAGAAACCCCAGCTAAATGAAGGCTAAAAATTGCTAAGTCAACTGAGGATCCTCCATGAGCAATGTTAGTAGACAATGGAGGATAAACGGTTCATCCTGTTCCTGCACCATTTTCTACGATTCTTCTTATAAGGAGAAGTGATAATGATGGGGGGAGAAGTCAAAAACTTATATTATTTATTCGGGGGAATGCTATATCAGGAGCTCCTAATATTAATGGAACTAATCAATTACCAAAACCGCCAACCATGATTGGCATAACTATGAAAAAAATCATAATGAAAGCGTGAGCTGTTACAATTGTATTGTAAATTTGGTCATCTCCAATTAATGACCCTGGGTTACCTAATTCGGCCCGAATTAATAGTCTTAGTGATGTTCCTAATATTCCAGCCCAAGCCCCAAAAATAAAATATAAGGTTCCAATATCTTTATGATTAGTTGAAAAAAGTCATTTGTTCGGGCAGATGGCCGAGATTAGGCGGTAAATTGTAAATTTATTCACGAATAATATTCTTTGTCCAGGTTTAATAGTCAAGTATGATTTTAAATTGCAAATTTAAAGGTAAACACAATTTACGTTTTTAAACCTAACCCAAGGGCTAGAGAATCTCCATTTATGACTTTGAAGGTCATCAGTTTAACTTAACTTAAATCCTTAGATTAAGTTAAATAGAACTGTACTTAGGATGATGAGAATTGAAGAGGTTAAATTGATAGAGAAAATAATAAATGATTTGGTTCTATTTAGTTTGATTTTAGTCTCAGTGTTTATAATAATAGCAGAATTGAATATGATTCGTAGATAAACAAATAGAGAGATAAGAGTTATAATTACCATAAAGAACAGAAGTGTTTGTTGGTTATTCATGATTATTGAATTGATCACTAATCATTTAGGAAGGAAGCCAAGAAACGGAGGGAGCCCTCCTAATGAGAGAAAATTTCTTATGAAGGAAAATTTAATTATTTTGTTGTTGTTTATTGCATTAAAGATTTGCTTTAAAAAAAAGGAATGGGTTCATTTTAATATGAGGACAATATTTAAAGTTAATAGGGTATAAATGGAAAAGTATCATGTTCATACTGGAAATATAGTGGTGGCAGCGAGCAATCATCCAATATGGTTGATTGAAGAGAATGCTATAATTTTTCGTAATCTTACTTGATTTATACCTAAAATTCCACCTACAATTACTGATGCGAGGATAATAATTGTTATTATAATTCAATGGGGGCTATTGTTTATAATAAGAATTATAGGGGCGATTTTTTGTCATGTTAGTAAAAGGAAACAATTATTTCATGAAAGTCCTTCTATGACTTCTGGAAACCAAAAATGGAATGGGGCAGCTCCAAGCTTGGTTAGTAAAGCTGAATTTATAATTACTAATAAGGGTTTATTTAGTATTATATTGATTATTTCATTAATGGATAGTATAGTAATAATTCTGAATATGAGAATTATTGAAGCTAATGCTTGAGTTAAGAAGTATTTTATAGCTGCTTCTGTTGAGTAACTATTGTTGGTTGATCTTATCAGAGGGATTATTGATAAGAGATTAATTTCAAGCCCTATTCATATTCTTAATCAAGAGTACGAAGAAATTGAGATAAGGGTTCCTAGAATTAACGAATTTGTAAATAAGATTTTATAAAATTTTATAATTAAAAAGAGAAAGGCTGTAACTTTCATAAATAGGGTATGAACCTAGTAGCTTCATTAGCTTACCTTTTTATATTTTAGTATATGATGTACATGAGTTTTTGATACTTAAGGGGATAGTTTAATTCTATCAAATATAATGAAGGTGATATTCACATGATCCCCCCTATCAAGATGTTCCTTTAACTTCAGGCACTTCATT